CGACGGAACCTGTGAATCCATAAGATTCTATTGAAAAAAAAAAAAAAAATCTTACTGATTTATTGGGCAGGATGGCGAAAGGAACCAGGAGACTTTTTATTTATTCTGAGAAATCATGGGTTAACCCTACAAATCCTCAAATGAAAAAAAGAAAAAAATAGAAATATTGAAAGAGTCAACATTCGTCCGCGAAGGTTTTGGTCTTATTGGCTTTCGATTGTAAATTTTAAGCAGCCCATCGAATAGCTCGAATAAGATAATTAGAATAATATTATAATTTCTAATAATGATAAAAAAAAGAAAATCAATAAAGATTCGTTATAACGTTATAACAAAGACGGCATTCTATTATATAGTATATAGAAATAATTATCGAAAAATCCATATTCTAGTATATTCTAGTCTATTCATATTCTAGTCTATTTTATATCAAATATTTCGAGTTTGAAATAGTTTGGTTTCTATAGAGAATAAGAAATACAAATACGATATACAAATTTCTAATGAATATGATTAAGTATATTATATATCAATTACATGTCTATTTTTTGAATCATTTCATTCGCGAGGAGCTGGATGAGAAGAAACTCTCATGTCCAGTTCTGTAGTAAAGATGGAACTTTAAAAGAACCATCCATTATAACCCCAAAAGAATCAGATTTCGTAAACAACATAGAGGAAGAATGAAAGGAATATCGTATCGAGGCAATTCTATTTGTTTTGGTAGATATGCTCTTCAAATACTTGAACCCGCTTGGATTACATCTAGACAAATAGAAGCGGGACGACGGGCAATGACACGAAATGCACGTCGCGGTGGAAAAATATGGGTACGCATATTTCCGGACAAACCGGTTACCTTAAGACCTACAGAAACACGTATGGGTTCTGGGAAAGGATCTCCTGAATATTGGGTAGCTGTCGTTAAACCAGGCAGAATACTTTATGAAATGGGAGGAGTAACAGAAAATATAGCCAGAAAAGCGATTTCCATAGCAGCGTCAAAAATGCCTATACGGACCCAATTCATTATTTCAGGCTAGGAATCGAGAAGCAAAAGAAAAAATAAAAGCCTTTTAGATGAAAAAAAAAAATTGGAAGTTTTTTTGGCTGGTTGTTTTGAACAAATAATATTTCTTTTTTTTTGACTTTGCATTGAACTAAGAGAATGAAAAAGGATATGATTCAATCTCAAACCTATTTGAATGTAGCAGATAATAGTGGAGCCCGAAAATTAATGTGTATTCGAATCATAGGAACTAGTAATCGACAATATGCTCATATTGGTGACGTTATTGTTGCTGTGATCAAGGAAACAGTTCCAAATTCTCCTCTAGAAAGATCCGAAGTGATTCGAGCTGTAATTGTACGTACTTGTAAAGAATTCAAACGTAACAACGGTATGATAATACGATATGATGACAATGCTGCAGTTATTATTGATCAAGAAGGAAATCCAAAAGGAACTAGAATTTTTGGTCCAATTGCTCGGGAATTAAGACAATTCAATTTCACTAAAATAGTTTCATTAGCACCTGAAGTGTTGTAAAACCAAAGATTCTAAGATGGAAAATGAGATATAAAATAAAAAATTTTAGATGAGATCATGATATAGTTATAGTATTTAAATGAAAAAAAATTGGAATTTCTAATTCCAATTAACCAATTAATTAGTAGTTAGTAGATTGTTTTTCATGCATATATCTTTCTTTCATATTTATTTTATTTATTTATTTAATATTAAATAAATAAATAAAATAAATAAAAAATATAGTTAATTCAGAAGAATTAAAAAAATATGTTAATTATATCAAAAGTAGGGGGCAAAAAGAATTTTTTTCATGGGTAAGGACACTATTGCTAACATAATAACCTCTATACGAAATGCTGACATGGATAGAAAAGGAACTGTTCGAATACTATCTAATAACATCACCGAAAAGATTATTAAAATACTTATACAAGAGGGTTTTATTGAAAATGTGAGGAAAAATCAGGAAGGCAATAAAAATTTTTTTGTTTTAACCCTACATCATAGAAGGAATCGGAAAGGGCCATATAAAGCTAATCTAAATTTAAAACGGATCAGTCGACCGGGCTTACGAATCTATTCTAACTATCAAAAAATTCCTAGAATTTTAGGCGGGATGGGGATTGTCATTCTTTCTACTTCTCAGGGTATAATGACAGATCGACAGGCTCGACTCGAAAAAATCGGTGGAGAAATCTTGTGTTATATTTGGTAATCTTTACGATATCTGAATTGTATCCGACTTATTACTTCTTATTTGAAATTTGAAAAAATAAAAGAATGGATTGCTAATATCATTCCTCCTCAATTAGTTGATACTTCAAGAAAATTATCGATAAAAAAAAAAAAAAAAGATCCGCTATAATTTTGTTTTGTATGTATAAGAAATAAAGTCAAAAAGGGAAGTCATTCTAATTCGACCAAAGACATCTAATTTTTTTAGATTCAAAAACAAAAATGGGAATGATT